CCCAAAACCACACCTGTAACCCAAGTCAATTCACGAGGTTTTTTAAAACCACCGGTGAGATACACACGAAATACGTGCAGAATCATCATTAGGACCATCATACTTGCCGACCATCGATGAACTGATCGGATTAACCAACCAAAGTTAACTTCAGTCATTATATATTGAACAGAAGCAAAAGCCTCTGTAACGGTCGGACGATAATAAAAAGTCATAGCAAACCCCGTAGCTACTTGTACTAAAAAACAAGTAAGCGTAATTCCTCCTAGACAATAAAATATGTTGACGTGAGGAGGAACATATTTACTAGTTATATCATCTGCAATTGCCTGAATCTCAAGACGTTCTTCGAACCAATCATAGATTTTATTGAGATAGGTAAACCAAGGAGACCCCCCCCGAGAACCGTATATGAAAATTTCATCTCGTACGGCTCAAACAGAAACACCCCAATACTATAGTTCTAACGGATGTGTGGAATAGAAAGTTTCAATTTTATTAATTCTATGATTCCATTTTTTCTTAAGATATGAAAGAATAAAAACCCGAAAACTATTCTTTGTGGTTATAATGCCAAAAAATCAAGTCGGCTCATTCGTCTCTATATTGATCGTTATAGGCCTCTTGAATCTTCTATTTACCTATTTTCTTTGTTGTTATTTATGTGTAATGCGGCTTTACTGCTGTTTTTTTTTATTGATAGGAATTCTCTTGTTAAGACCCTATGAATCAATTAAAACCTCAGATTCATACTAGAACCACGATGATTCAATAAAACCTTCTCAAACTAAGTCCCAAAATTCCCTGAGTTAAGAACCGTTGGATCATCACTTATTCAATGACTAGATCTAATGACGAAAAATCAAAAGAAATCTTTGTCCTTTGATCAAAATAAGCATAAACGGAAGTTTGAAAGAATAAAAATCTTTCTATTTAGAACTTCTAACTCTTTTAAAAATTTTTTGAAGTCCGGCCACGAGGTCTGACTATTAAGTATGAATCATAGTTCTAATACTTTAGTAATCTATAGTAATCTATTTCATATATTCCGTGCTCCAGATACTAAAACGAATATCCGACGAAGTAAAAACATCTCTATCAAGATGACAGATCTATTCTCTGTACTAGCCATAGGATCAATTATACCAAGTCACACACTCATATTCCGGAAATACAGAAAAAAAGAAATTCCACGGTCGAACTACCAAAATAGAATGGGATAAAAATCAGAAAACTAAACGCTTCACTTTGGATTGAAAAAGCTAGTTAATGGTTCTTGTAAATCTAATTCATTGAAATTCCATCCAGTAAAATGGAAGAATTATAAATCTCCAAAATAATAGATAGAAATACTGCAAATAGAGCCATTGCAAGACCCATCAAAGGAGTAGTTCCCCAACCAGGAGCTACTTTACCATATTCTGAATTCAATGGTTTCAATAAACTCCCGGCATTAGTTCGTTTTGGGCGGCCAGATCTAGAACTACCCTCAACGGTTTGTGTAGCCATAATATTTTATATTCATTAAGATCTGTTGACTTTGTATACCATTCCGTTGTAAATAAATGATCTTATCATAGATCCATTGTGGTCTTAAAACTACATAATGTCTTAAAACTATATAATAATGGAAACAGCAACCCTAGTCGCCATCTTTTTATCTGGTTTACTTGTAAGTTTTACTGGGTACGCCTTATATACTGCGTTTGGGCAACCCTCTCAACAACTAAGAGATCCATTCGAGGAACACGGGGACTAGTCGAAGTAATGATCCTCCCAATAGTGGGAGGATCATTACTTTCAATTGAGATAATGAAAAATCATTTCACCCTTTTACTTTTTAGTTGGAACTTTAGGCGGTTCGCGAAAAAAGATAGCGAAAAAAATTATTCCTAGAGTTGAGACTAAAAGGAATGTATAAACCAATGCTTCCATAGATTCGATCGTGGTTTACAATTATAGCTTCCATACCTGTTTATTTTGGGCCGTCTCCCGGATAAAGAAAGAACAAAAGTCAAAGAAAAGGCAGCGAGTCAAATGTCAAATCAAGATTTATCCGGTACCCCAACCTATAGTCAGTCAAATAAAATAAAAACGAAAAGTAACAAAGCAATATTGTATCAAACTACCTGTCTTCGTGTAGTTGGATCTCCAAGTTTTTGGAATGTTCCAAATTCCACTTGAGCATCTAAATCCGGATCAATACCAGCAAAAACATCTCTAAACAAGGTTCTAGCACCATGCCAAATGTGTCCGAAGAAGAAGAGCAAAGCAAACGAAGCATGCCCAAAGGTAAACCAACCCCTTGGACTGCTACGAAAAACACCATCGGATTTCAAAGTAGCACGGTCTAATTCAAAAATTTCACCCAATTGAGCACGTCTAGCATATTTTTTCACAGTAGCAGGGTCGCTATAACTGACTCCATTCAGTTCGCCGCCATAGAACTCAACAGTTACACCTACTTGTTCGACACTATATTTTGATTCTGCCCTTCTAAAAGGAACATCGGCTCTAACAATTCCGTCCCCGTCGACCAAAACAACTGGAAATGTTTCAAAAAACGTCGGCATACGACGTACAAAAAGTTCATGCCCCTCTTTATCTCTAAAGATAGGATGTCCTAACCACCCAACAGCTATTCCATCCCCGTTGTCCATTGAGCCCGCTCTGAATAATCCCCCTTTTGCCGGATTATTGCCGATGTAATCATAAAAAGCTAGTTTTTCAGGAATTTTAGACCAAGCTTCGGATAAACTTTGATTTTCGGCTAAGCCAGCACCAATTCTTCGATATATTTCTTGTTGGAAATATCCTTGATCCCATTGATAGCGCGTGGGACCAAACAATTCAATCGGGGTAGTTGCTGAACCATACCACATAGTTCCAGCAACTACAAAAGCTGCAAAAAAGACAGCAGCAATACTACTGGAAAGGACGGTTTCAATATTTCCCATACGTAATCCTTTGTATAGGCGTTGGGGTGGACGAACACTAAGATGAAATAGACCTGCCAATATACCTAAGGTCCCTGCTGCAATATGATGAGAAGCTATTCCTCCCGGAACAAAAGGATCAAAACCCTCCACACCCCACGCTGGATTTACGGCCTGTACCCTTCCGGTTAGTCCATAAGGATCGGACACCCATATTCCAGGACCATACAATCCTGTTACATGAAATGCACCAAAACCAAAGCAAGCCACCCCTGAGAGAAATAAATGAATTCCAAAGATCTTAGGCAAATCCAAAGAGGGTTTTCCTGTACGTTCATCAGTAAATATTTCTAGATCCCAATACACCCAATGCCAGATAGCTGCCAAAAAACACAAGCCAGAAAACACAATATGTGCCCCAGCCACACCTTCGTAACTCCAAATACCCGGATTCGTTACAGTCCCCCCTGTAATACTCCAACCGCCCCATGAATTCGTTATTCCTAAACGAGTCATGAAGGGTATAACGAACATACCCTGTCTCCACATTGGATCAAGAACAGGATCAGAGGGATCAAAAACGGCTAATTCGTATAGAGCCATCGAACCGGCCCAACCAGCAACCAGAGCTGTATGCATTATATGGACAGAAATCAAACGACCGGGATCATTCAATACGACGGTATGAACACGATACCAAGGCAAACCCATGGAAATACCCCTTTATCAACGAAAAATAGACACAATGTAACTTTATTGCATTGGAAAAAGCTATGCTATAGACCCCTTTTTTAGGGGATTCTCTCGGGGAAAGGATTAATATTTGTTTGATGCTTTTCGTAATAATTACTTTTAGTAATAATGAAACTATTTTGTTCGTAGGAACAAAAAGAAGCAGATCTATTCTACACCCGATAAGTAACAATACGCAATGGTAAGGGGGTTGATACCATTTTATATGAGTGAATATATATATATTTGTTTATCATTCAAAGGACTCATTTGTAAGAATTTTCCTTTATTCATTTTGTCTTCTTTTTTTATGAACTTAGTCAATCTATGGAGAAAATAGGATAATAAAATCAATAGTATTAGGCCACTAAACCCACTGTTACGCTTTCACATCAAAGTGAGATATAGTACTTAATTTTTCTTTTATTTAATGCCTATTGGTGTTCCAAGAGTACCTTTTCGAAGTCCTGGAGAGGAAGATGCATTGTGGATTGACGTATAGTGCGACTTGTCAGATATATTGGGCATACGGTATTTCCCCGTTCTCTTCCCCGATCGAGATATCCCCTCTTTCGCCCGAGAAAGATTGATTCAATTATCAAAAATTTGGAGCGTGAAGTGCAATTAGATCCATTTTTTAGGGAGGGTATACGGACTAATATTATCAATTAGAATAATTTATGGTTGGCTTGGTTAGACCAATCAAATGAAGTATCCAGGCTCCGTTTAGAAAGAAAACCAATTGGTAATAAATATATTTATGATTACGACTTAATATCATATTTATATAATATTTTAGTTATTTCTATTTATTTAGATATTTAGAAATAGAAGTGATCTCAAACTGTTAATCAGTCGAGTAATATGATAAATGCGTTGAATATTTGTTGGAAGACATGAAATAAATTGAAAAAAAAAAATAAATAAAATAAAAATGGAGAAGTCATAGCAAAAGGACGTGGTATTGGGGCATTTGTCCTATATGTACAAATCCAAATCGGGCGGATCTTTACTCGGAGTAGAGCATAAACCTAAAAAAATTGAAGAAGCCCAGTCAGGAACAAGAAAATTACATCGCGATTTAGATTGTATCTCGATGAAACAATACATCAATGAGAAGTTAGTCAGATAAGTTTAGCAATTTTTTTTTTAGATAAACAAAACAGGCCAAAACTCATCTTTCTTGAAAAATGAAAGAAAAGTCCATTTTATAAGTTAAAAAAACCTGTTAGGAAAAAAAAAGCTAGAATCTACACATTGATTCCTTTTTTTCATGATTTTTGTTGAACCGTATGCATCAAAAGGTGCATGTACGGTTTCTAAGGGATATCATTTTATCCCAATCAACCGACTTTATCGAGAAAGATTACTTTTTTTAGGCCAAGGGGTTGATAGCGAGATCTCGAATCAACTTATTGGTCTTATGGTATATCTCAGCATAGAGGATGATACCAAAGATCTGTATTTGTTTATAAACTCTCCTGGCGGATGGGTAATACCCGGAGTAGCTATTTATGATACTATGCAATTTGTGCGACCAGATATACAGACAATATGCATGGGATTAGCCGCTTCGATGGGATCTTTTATTCTTGTTGGAGGGGAAATTACCAAACGTCTAGCATTCCCTCACGCTCGGCGCCAATGAGTTTTTTATTTGATTTGAGAGAAAAAAAGAAAACTATGCCTTCGCACTATATGAATATTAAGTAATAATAGCATGGCACTTCGAATTCGATATGAGAAATTTTTTTTAAACCCTTAGATTACGTATCGAAAGAGTAGTATGAGATAAAAAGGCATTTTCGATTTTAGCCAATCTATCGGGAGGCCTATTTCAGCGTCACAAACTTTTTTGTTTTCACAGCAGGGGCTCTTAATCTTAACAATTTTTAGGTTATGAAAGAATATGAAAATAAATCTTGTTTTTTTATTTGAAAAAAAAAAGAAACTTTGGGATTGCTAAATAACAGATGAAATAAATATATAAAGCAACGGAACCATCATAGTATTTTTATAGTATTTTTGAACTACTACAAAAGGAAGGATGGTTATTGGATCATTTACCAACCCGAGTCTGATAGACCCTATCATTTATTTTCTATTTCTTCGATGTAAGTAAGGTAAGGTAAAAAAAGCGAATTCCATTATAGAGCCGTATGCAATGCGCAAAAGATGCCTGTACGGTTGTTCAATTATATCTTTTTGATTATTCTTTATCTCCTCACTTTCATCATGCGAGATAGAAGAAACATTTTTTATGTTATATCATATATTATCAGGGTAATGATCCATCAACCTGCTAGTTCTTTTTACGAGGCACAGACGGGAGAATTTGTCCTGGAAGCGGAAGAGCTGCTGAAGCTGCGCGAAACCATCACAAGGGTTTATGCACAAAGGACAGGCAAACCCCTATGGGTTGTATCCGAAGACATGGAAAGAGATGTTTTTATGTCAGCAACAGAAGCCCAAGCTCATGGAATTGTTGATCTTGTAGCGACTGAATAAAAAAGAAAAAGAACAAGGATTTCACATGAATTCGTGATTTGGTATTTTATCTTCTTACCGGATTTAATATTCTATTTATTAATTTCTTAATATAGAAAATATAGAAATTAAAAATATAGAAAAAAAAAAAAAAAATAAAGAATTCCTAAGCATCCGGTTAAGATCGATCTAAACCAGCACATTATATATATGATTCAACATGCCAACTATTAAACAACTTATTAGAAACACAAGACAGCCAATCAGAAATGTCACGAAATCCCCCGCTCTTGGAGGATGTCCTCAGCGACGAGGAACATGTACTAGGGTGTATGTGCGACTCGTTCAGACCATGGACTAGGACAAAAGAAAGAAAACAATTGATCCAGTATCACCGATCCGTACCAGTGAGTAGGATAGAATAGAATGGACGAACTCCATTGAATATTCAATATCTTAAAAAAAGATCTATCCTTCGATTGGGGTATCAAATGTATGGTTCCCGTTGGTGCAAATCCAATCACCTCAATTTAAAATTTAAGATGAGAAAGGATTCCCCATTGATAGCAAATGGTATTCATTAAGCAGGGGAAATCTTATTTTAAAAAGTCAAAATTTTAGGCCTTATTCTTGCAAGAACGGACTAACAGGGTCAGCTACTCAGCAAATCTTCATAATTAAATACCGTTACTGTATAAATAGATCTCGTTGTGAAAGACCTAGTACTAGATAATTATGGGTAGAGCCAAAGGGCGTGAACTGTACAAGTTAACAATAACATTGATTAAATGAAGGAAGGGCTCCGGTGTATAGAGAGGACCTCGCCGTTTAAGAAGTAACCATAGAAACGATGGAACCCACTATAATCCATTTTTATTTATTACTTTTTTATTTACTATGTGTTTTTGATACCTAGTATCAATACAATTTTGATTTCTAGGCGAAATGCCTAGAAAAAAATCGTGGTCGGGAAGGTTAGAGTAGCAAAAGCCATTGGAATTTTTATTTTATACATTGGAAGAATCCGTTTTGTTATTAATAGACTAGGACACGGGAAGGGAATAACTGAAAGAAAGGAAATCAATTAGTTATTCATCAAAGTTTCATTTATTCAATGACCAGAATTAAACGAGGGTATATAGCTCGAAGACGTAGAACAAAAATCCGTTTATTTGCATCAACTTTTCGAGGGGCTCATTCAAGACTTACTCGGACTATTACTCAACAGAAAATAAGAGCTTTGGTTTCGGCTCATCGGGATAGGGGTAGACAAAAGAGAGATTTTCGTCGTTTGTGGATTACTCGTATAAATGCAGTAATTCGAGACAAGAAAGTATACTTTAGTTATAGTAAGTTAATACACAATCTGTACAAGAAACAATTGCTTCTTAATCGTAAAATACTTGCACAAATAGCTATATTAAATAAGAGTTGTCTTTATATGATTTCCAATGAGATCATAAAATAAAGAGAGTGAAGGGAATCCGTTGGAATGGTTTAAATGGAGTTCCCTGGAGAATGAACTCTGGGAAGGTAGAGTAGAAATTAGTATGATAAAATATGAAAAAGTCGTCAAAATGAAAATGAAGAAACATGTTGAATAAAAAATATTTCTTATTCTTCTATTCTTCCCCAATTTTTTTTTTTTTTTCAAACGACACGACAATCAAATCTGGATTTCCTATTTTTAGAAAAAAAAAGCGTCAATCCACATTTGAGTTTGGATTGGGATTTTTTTTGATTCAATTCAAGAGTCAGCCTATTTTTTTCTGGTTCTAAGACCAGTAGTTCTAGCGGTTGACTCGCTTCTTTCAAATTGTTTCTCATTATTAAGAAAAGGTAACGGAGATAAAATACGAGCTTGTTTTATAGCAATAGTAATTAATCGTTGTTGTTTTAAGGTCAATCGATTCACCCGTCTAGATAATATTTTTCCTTGTTCGCTAATAAATCGACTAATTAAACTCATGTTTCTATAATCAATTCGATCCCCCGATTGGATCGGAGGCAAACGCCTACGAAAAGATCGCTTGGATTTAAGAAAGATTCGCTTGGATTTATCCATGGTTTGTTTATTCCTTATCCTAAAGAAAAGATCCTAATCCTATTTCTTAATTCTCCATCACGGTTGATCTGATCGAAATAGGATTTGGTTTGTTTATATTAAAATTAATATATATTATATATTGTTATATATTAGATATATCTAATATGTCATTTTTGATCTTCCTTGGAACGGAAGACTGACACACGAGTGACCGGTTCGATCTATTTCTTTATCTCCCCGTGAATCGTATGTTTGTAACAACAGGGACAGAATTTTCTCAATTCCAATCGACTAGGCGTATTATGTCGATTCTTTTGAGTAATATATCTGGAAATGCCCGTTGATTCCTTATTAACACGATTTCGAACACAACTGGTACATTCCAAAATCACCGTTACTCGGACATCTTTACCCTTGGCCATGAGCCTCCTTTGGTTTTTGATTCATTCAACTCTTTGATTTTCCGATCCGAAACGAGGAAGAAGAAAGGAACAAAAAAAACAGGTAACTCGAAATCGAATTATGAAAGAAAGGTTTCGTTGCAATAAATCAATATAAATCAATATAGTAATAATAACAATATATTAATAAGTAAGTAATATAATGATTTCTAACTATATTATTTATTATTTAGAATTTTAAATTGCCGTACAGCATTTAATTTTTATTTAAGTATCTTGTATGATATTGTTGCCCCAACCATCACATTTTACTCTATTTTTTATTAATTTTATTTAAATTTGAGCCTGGCCCGAATTACTAGTTTCACCGAGGGGGAATCCCCTTTTTGTTTTTCTAACGTATATTCGAAAAAAAAAGAAGGGAAGGGATTAGTTACAGATATTTGATTCTATCTCTAATCCTCTTCCCCCCCTACCATATCAATAACTAGAATGAAAAAAAGGGGAATATCAACGCATCCGGAAAAAAACGATTGATCTCTATCAATAAACCTGCTAAAGACCCGAACCATAGAGTACTTACTACCGGTGCCACGGAGAGATATGTTTTTAGATCTCGCATTTTAAATTCTCCTCCTTCTTTATTATTTCTAATACATAATGCTAATACATATATAACCAGATGTGTATATGTACTTAATGACTGACCGCTTGTATTTGTACGCGGAATTCCTAATTCAAGTTGAAATGTACAAAATAGATCGTACTTTTCCGAATCTTAAAAGAAACAAATAGGCCCCTTTAGGCCAGAAATTCTCGAAAAATAGTCATTTTTTACAGGGTCTCATATTTATTTCATACTTTAATATAATAGAAATAGAATAATAGAATAGAAAAATAGAAAATAGAAGTCTTTTACTATTTTTAATATAATTATATGTTATATGAGACCAAAAAGAAGAAATGACAAGATATTTGTGTATATCAATGGAAGAAATAAAGATATGGAAAACAAAACAGGGATTCTCTACAATGACACTGTAGACCAATTGAAAGGGATGTAGCGCAGCTTGGTAGCGCGTTTGTTTTGGGTACAAAATGTCACGGGTTCGAATCCTGTCATCCCTACCTATTACTTATCTTCTGAACAGTAACGGGGGATCAATTGAGATCGATTAAAAGAAAATTGGATATACATAAAAAATCTTTCATTTTATGATAGTATATATGCAAGACGTATTGGGATCACAAAATATTCATTGTGATAATAAAGCGCTCTTAGTTCAGTTCGGTAGAACGTGGGTCTCCAAAACCCGATGTCGTAGGTTCAAATCCTATAGAGCGTGATTCTGTGTTCTTGTTAGTCGCGCTAGGTCGAAAATTACCACCGAAAAAAT